GGTTCGGTTCATATTTTATTTTTTTTTTAATCCTCTCATTTTATTCAAGTAATTGGTAATTGTTCGTTCATAGAATAAATATGCTAATACACTTTTTCACTTTGAAATTAGAAACTGAAGCTATTATTACTATTCTAAATGGAAATTCTTATTACTATCCCTATATATTTCATTCTTTACTATTTCATTTTTCATTGGTTAATTGCAATTAATATATTTAGAATTAGAATTAGATTTCATATCTTTTATTATTCTTTTTTATATTTGCGAAAAGAAAAAAAAAAGAGATCGTTGGAGCAATCCATATTCGTGATGCAACTGTTGTTACATTAGATCCCCCCAAGAGTTCTTTCCTTATGGAACTACAATACAAAACAAAGATGGGATTCTTTAATATGGAAAGAATATAGAACCTAAAAGGGTATAAAAGGGTAATAGAAGTTGCTCTTCTTTGAATCGAGTTGGTCCGAAATCAAATTCAAATAAAGAAATAAAAGAAAATATTCAATATTTTGAGATTTTTTGAAAAAGTCAAGGCTTTCTTTTTTTTTTTTTAGTGTCCGTCTATAATGACTGATAAATCAAGAACTTTCAATTGGAACTAAACGAATTCTTTAAATTTGTTTTTCTTACCGTCGTATCTGGATTGAGACTTAGGTAAATGTTTTATTCATATATGTAGTAAAAGAACATATCTAATTTAGCTCTTTCATGCCTATTCTAACTAGTTATTTTGGTTTTTTACTGGCTGCTTCAACTATAACCCCAGCTCTATTTATTGGTTTGAACAAGATACGACTTATTTGAAATGAATGAAATTCAATAAACAATTTACAAAAAGAAAAATCAAAGTCTCTCATAATATTTCATTTCAGGTATTCTATGGTTCCTTCCCGCGTCAATTGCCAATTCCTGTTCATTGAGATTCACGGATAATTCAGATTAATATTTAGGGATAGATCTTACCTCTCTTTTTATTCCCTAAAAAAAATCGAAATGATTGAAGTTTTTCTATTTGGAATCGTCTTAGGTCTAATTCCTATTACTTTAACAGGATTATTTGTAACTGCATATTTACAATACAGGCGCGGTGATCAGTTGGACCTTTGATTGAGTAACATCTCTTTTTTTGATTGACCTCCTCCTTGTAGGAGGTCAAATTTCAGTTGCAATTCTACTTTGTTTTGTTAAATTATTTCATTGTAATTCGACAGAAAATAAACGGAATCACGCTCTGTAGGATTTGAACCTACGACATCGGGTTTTGGAGACCCGCGTTCTACCGAACTGAACTAAGAGCGCTTTCTTATATCATATCCTATAACAGTAGATACGATTGTAAAGAAAAGTATTTTTTTACCCCGGAGGAGTCTTGTGTACATATAGTATGTCAAAATGAAAGATTATGTCCCAAAAATTCCCGATCTTACTCAATGAATCCCTCGTAACTGTCCATAGGAGAAAGAATAGGTAGGGATGACAGGATTTGAACCCGTGACATTTTGTACCCAAAACAAACGCGCTACCAAACTGCGCTACATCCCTTTTAAAAATTGTTGTACAGTGTCATTGTATAAAATCCATGTCTTGTTTTCCACACATCCTTCTTTTTTGCTCTTATAGGTAGAGAATGTTCTTGTCATCTTTTTTAGGGGGGCGGCAAAATTGAATCTGCTGGGTCGTTGTACATATGCATTTTAGTTAGTAATTCCTAATTCTAATTTCATTTCAAGCAAAAACAAATGATCTTGAACTAAAAGATCGGGTTATCTATGATCTATGTATTAGAATATCGAACTAGAACTATATATGTATTACAATATACAATACAAATAAATAATTCAAATAAATAAGAAAAAAAAAAATAAAAGAAGAAGGAGGATTTTCAATGCGAGATATCAAAACATATCTCTCAACGGCACCTGTGCTAACCACTCTATGGTTTGGGTCTTTAGCAGGTCTATTGATAGAAATTAATCGTTTATTTCCGGATGCCTTGTCATTCCCTTTTTTTTAATCCTGTTTTAATCCTGATTGAATTCTTGTATTGATCTGTGAAGAAATGAAGTGTGAAGAAATGAAGAATATTTGAGATACAATTCTACGTAACATGTCTCCAATTTCGCTCCCTTTTTCTTTCCTATCCTAAAAAGAAAAAGAAAGAGAAAGAGTGTATCGAACTTCAGTAAAAATACAGTGAATCTACGATAGAATTTGGGGGAAAAGAAATGGAAATGTGGATCCAGTCGTTTAGGGGCGAAATTCTAATATAGATATAGAAATAAGAAAATACTGAGATTAGGATAGGAATAATTCATAGTTAGAAAAAATTGTATTAATTAATTATTACGATATTCTTAATATTCTTCTATTAATGAATATGACTCTCTTTCTTTATAGTTATAGTAATTAATAGTGATTATCTTTTCTATTATAGTACTTCGAAGTCATTCGAATTCTAATAATTCGAAAAAGAAAAGATTTACGAATTTTATTTCTAGTTAGTAACTTTTATTAATATAGATATAGAATATAGATTCTTTTTTTCTTTTCTTTTTATTTGGTTTGGGTCAAAAAGAAAATGAAGAGAGTTCTAAAGTGAAGTCGATCAAAAATGAAAAGGAGGTTCATGGCCAAGGGTAAAGATATCAGAATTATAGTGATTTTGGAATGTACCTGTTGTGTTCGAAAGGGTGTCAATAAAGAATCGCCGGGCATTTCTAGATATATTACTCAAAAGAATCGACACAATACACCCAATCGATTAGAATTTAGAAAATTTTGTCGCTATTGTCAAAAGTATACGATTCATGGGGAAATAAAGAAATAGATGGAACGGAATGCGTGTGTGATTTTTCCAAGTAGCGGGAAGAGTAAGAACTTTACATCTTAACATTAACATATATAATACAAACCAAATCCTATTTTGGTCGAATCTTAAATGAATAAGAAAAAAAGATAGGATTCTATTTTCTAGATCCTTTTATATATAAGGAATAAACAAACAAGGAATAAGCAAACCATGGATAAATCCAAACAACCTTTTCGTAAATCCAAGCGATCTTTTCGTAGGCGTTTACCCCCAATTGGATCGGGGGATCGAATCGATTATAGAAACATGAGTTTAATTAGTCGATTTCTTAGTGAACAAGGAAAAATCTTATCTAGACGGACGAATAGGTTGACCTTGAAACAACAACGATTAATTACTATTGCTATAAAACAAGCTCGTATTTTATCTTCGTTACCTTTTCGTAATAATGAGAAACAATTGGAGAGAGTGGAGTCGATCCCTAGAACTACTGGTCCTAGAACCAAAAATAAATAGAGATACTCCTCAAAACTCCAATAGGAAATCAAGCTCATATTAATGTTTTGCTCGAAAAAAAAATAGAATCCAGATTTGATTCTTGTATTCTAAAAAAGGAAAAATGGGGAAGAAATCTTTTTTTCTTGAAAGATGCTCGTTTATTCCTACTACTCAAATCTTCATTTCTTTTTCTTCTATCTTCCCGGAGTCCATTCTCCGGGAAATCCTGTTTCAATCATTCTTGTTTCCTGTATAATAGATTCTATTAAGATTCTTTTATTCCTTTATTTGATTTTTATTTGATTTTTGATTTATTATTTTATTTGAAATGATATCAAAACAATTCTTATTTGATAGGGCTATTTGCGCAAGTATTTTACGATTCAGAAGCAATTGTCTCTTGTACAGATTGTGGATGAATAGGCTATAACTATAGAATATTCTATCCTCACGAGTTACCGCATTTATCCGAGTGATCCACAAACGACGAAAATCTCTCTTTTTCCTGCTCCTATCTCGATGAGAGGAAACCAAAGCTCTCATTCTTTGTTGAGTAGTCGTTCGAGTAAGTCTTGAATGAGCCCCTATAAAGGTTGATGCAAATATACGAATCTTTTTTCGACGTCTTCGAGCTGTATATCCTCGTTTAACTCTGGTCATTGAATCAAATGAAACTTTCTTGAATAACTAATTGATTTCTCTTCTTTCAGTCATCCTTTTCCTCCGGTCGATTAATAACAAAACGGATTCTTCCGATATATAAAATATAAATTCCAATGGCTTTTGCGACTATGACCTTCCCGACCACGATTTTTTCTTTCTTCAAAGTATCTCGCCTGGAAATAAGAAATTCGACTGCTACTAAAGAAAAAAGAATAGTGGGTTCCCTCGTTTCTATGGCAACTTCTGAAACGGTGAGGTCCTCTCTATACACCGGAGCCTCTTCTTTCATTTCATCGAATTTTCTTGTGAACTTGTATAGTTCACACTCTTTGGCTCTACCCATCCATTTTTCAATTAGAATTCTTTTTTCAATTCTAATTAGAAAGTAATAGTCCTTTTCACAAAAAAGCTATCCATACAGTGACGGCATTTAATTCTGAAAGTTGGCTACGTAGCTGACCCTGTTAGTCCGTTTTTTCAAGAATAGGAATAGGAGCATCACCTTTTTCCTCCGCTTAATGGATAACTATTTGTTACCAATGGAGAATTCCTTCTCATCTCAAATGGAGTGATTGGATTTGCACCAATAGAAACCATAAATTCATAACATAATTAGGTAGATGATAGATCTTCATTTTTATATATTTCTATAATAGTCAATTAGATAGCCGTCTTCCACTCTATCTATCCTAATTCATCGGTAGTGGTCGTTGATACTGGAAAAGATTTTTTCATTTCTTCAAACTCATGATCTGAACTGAACGAGTCGCACATACACCCTAGTACATGTTCCTCGACGCTGAGGACATCCTCGAAGAGCGGGAGATTTCGTGACATTTCTTATTGGCTGTCTTGCGTTTCTAATAAGTTGTTTAATGGTTGGCATGGCATGTCTATAGAATCTAATTCTAGATAGAATAGAGCGGGTTGGCTTAGATCGATCTTAACCTGATGGTTGATGATTATGAATGATTTCTATTAACACGGAAATCTCAAATTTTGAAACGGAATTCGTATATTTCTACGGAATCCCCAGTATTTTAATTTTCGACCGCTACAAGATCAACGATGCCATGAGCTTGGGCTTCTGTTGCTGACATAAAAACATCCCTTTCCATATCTTCGGATATAACCCATAAAGGGTTGCCCGTTCTTTGTACATAAACTTTTGTGAGAGTTTCGCGAAGTTTCAATAGTTCTTCTGCTTCCAGGATAAATTCCCCTGCTTGTGCCTCGTAAAAAGAACTAGCAGGTTGGTGAATCATAACCCTGATGATATTGATATAACATCATGAACGGTTCTTCTATCTATATATCGCACGATTGGGTTAAAGTAAGGGGGAATCAAAATAACAATAAAAAATAGAATTAAACAACCGTACGGGCATCTTTTGTACATTGCATACGGCTCTGCAATGGAATTTCTTTTTTCGATAGAATTGATTCTATCAAAAAGAAGAAATAGAACCCATCCGATCCAAATCGTTAAATGATCCATTTACCACCCTTCCTTTCGTAGTAGTAAAAAAGATACTATGATGGTTCTGTTGCTTTATATATTTATCTCGTCTGTGGTTTGTTTAGCAATCCCAAAGTTTCTTTTTGATACGATCCAAGAAGGAGAAAATGATTTTTTCCATTTTTTTGACTCTTTCTCTCATAACATAAAAAGAAGAAAGATACTTCTGGTGTGGAAGAATAATGGTTTGTGACGCTGAAATTGACTCTTGCTTGACACATAAATCAAATTGGGAATAACTCTTCTTTCATACTACTATCTCGATACAAAATCTCATGTTAGAAAAAAACAATAATGGTTTGTTCATATCGAACTCGAAGTGCCATGCTATTATTACTTATTCTTTATTTGATTCATATTCGATACAGCGAAGGCATAGTATTCTTTTTTTTCTCAAATAAAAAAACTCATTGGCGCCAAGCGTGAGGGAATGCTAGACGTTTGGTAATTTCTCCTCCGACCAGAATGAAAGATCCCATTGAAGCGGCTAATCCCATACATATTGTATGTACATCCGGTGACACAAATTGCATAGTATCATAAATGGCTATTCCTGGTATTACCCATCCGCCTGGAGAATTTATAAACAAATAAAGATCCCTAGTATCATCTTCTATGCTGAGATATACCATGAGACCAACAAGTTGATTCGAGATCTCACTATCAACCTCTTGGCCTAAAAAAAGTAATCTTTCTCGATGAAGTCGGTTGATTAGGGCAAAATTGTATCCCTGAGGAACCGTACGTGCACCTTTGGATGCATACGGTTCGAAAGAATTGCGAAAAAAAGAATCAATGTGTCGATTCCAGTCCTATTTCTTTTTCCTTTTTTACATTCTAGAATGGGAAGGAGGGCAAAACTCATGTAAAAAAGAAAAAAGAATTTTATGAACTTATTGAACTAACTTCTCATTGATGTATTGTTTCATCGAAATTCAAATAACGATGTAATTTTCTTGTTCCTGAATGGGCCCTTTCAATTCTTTTAGGTTCTTGTTCTACTCCGGGGGAAGATTTTCCCGAATTCCATTTGCGCATATAGGTCAAATGATTCCAGTACCACTTCTTTTTTTTTTTCAATTGTTTGATACCTTTCCCCAAAATATTCGATGTATTCATCATACTACTCCATTGGTAGGCAGTTTTATATAATCCCTATAGTAAGTCTCAGAATAGTCTATGATAAAAGCGGTAATCGTGTAATCATCATCTATTCTACATAATAGATTATATTATAAGATTCTATTATAGTTCTATTTATTCTATTTATAGTAAGTTCTATTATATTCTATTATTCTATTTCATTACTAATGAAGTTCAGAATTTATTAAGAATTTAATTAAATTTCTATTTTATTTTTATATTCTTTAGTTAATATTTCTTATTTATATTACTACATTTCTTATTTAGATTACTACATTTACACTCCCATTATATTACTTTTACTTACTTTTACTCTTACCATTTCCAATTTGGTATTCTCTGAACGGAGCCTGGATACTTTATTTTATCAGTCCAAGTAAACCATCAATTATTTGAATTGATATTATTGATTCCCAATAGGAATTATTGTGCTTCACGCTCCGAATTATTGATGATTCAATCAATAAAATATTGAATATATCTTTATTGGATTGGGCGAAACAGAGAATACTCGATCGGGGGAGATAACGGGGAAATACCATATGACCAATATGTCTGACAAGTCGCACTATACGTCAACCCAAGCTGCATCTTCCTCTCCAGGACTCCGAAAAGGTACTTTTGGAACACCAATGGGCATTAAGATAAAGAAAAAAATGAAGTACTATACTTTACTTTAATATGGAAACGTAACAATGGTTTGTTTTATTGTCTTCATCATTTTTTCTCTTTCTTTTCTATTTTGATATTCTATATTTTGATATTCTATATATATTTCTTTTTTCTTTTCTTTTTATATCTTAGATATTCTATATATTCTATTTCTATATTCTATTTTTAGATCTTTGAATCTTCTTTCTATTTA